ACTTTTCAAAGGAAAGACAATTCCATTTTTTATACCGAGAGAAATATATGAATCAAGTGAAACTAAAAAAGAAAAGGATTCTATAATCAGCAATCAGATAATTAATGAATCAGTTAGTCAAATTCGATCTACAGGTTGGACAAATTATTCAGAGGCGGAAGAAGAAATGCAAAATAGGATTGATAGAAGAAGCACAATCAGAAATCAAATAGAAATAATGAAAAAAGAGAAAAAAAAAGAAGGGCCAGGAATAAAAAAAAATAAAAATAATAATGGAGAATCACCGACAAAAATTGGGAAAATATTTAAAAGAAAAAATATTCAATTAATAGTTAAATTTTTCATTGAAAAAATATACATAGATATCTTTCTATGTATCATTAATATGCGCAGAATCGCTCTACAACTTTTTATCGCATCAACAAAAAAAATTCTTGATAAATACATTTACAATAACGAAACAAATCAAGAAAGCATTAATAAAACAAAACAAAATAAAGTCAATTTTATTTTGCCTATGACTATAAAAAGGGCTTTTGATAATCTTAGAAATAGTAAGGGGAAGCCCCATATTGACTTATCTTACTTGTCACAAAACTATGTATTTTTTAAATTATCACAAAGCCAAGTTATTAACTTCAATAAGTTAAGATCTATTCTTCAATATAATCGACCGTCTTTTTTTCTTAAGACTGAAATAAAGGATTTTTTTGGAAGACAAGGAATATTTCATTCCGAATTAAGACATAAGAAACTTCCAAATTATGGAATGAATCCATGGAAAAACTGGTTAAGAGGTGATTATCAATACGATTTATCTCAGATTACATGGTCTAGATTAGTCCCACAAAAATGGAGAAATGGAATCAATCAATCCCATACGTCTGAAAATAAAGATTTAAACAAATGGTATTCCTATGAAAAAGACCAATTAGTTGATTACAAAAAAAAACAAAATTCAAAAGTATATTTATTTTCAAATAAAGAGGAGAATTTTCAAAAAAACTATAGATATGATCTTTTATCATATAAATATATTCATTCTGAAACTAAGAAGAACTCCTATATTTATAGATCATCATTAGAAACAAATAAGAACCAAGAAAATTCCACCAGAAATAAAGAAAAATTTTTTAACATACTCAAGAATATTCCTATCAATAATTATCTAGGAAAAAGTTCTAGTTATATTATATATATGGAAAAAAATCCAGATAGAAAATATTTGGTTTGTAAAATTAAAAAAAATATTAAGGCTAAACCTAAACCTAATAAGGACCAAAAAATTGATAAAATTCATAATGATGGTCTTTTTTATCTTCCGATTCATTCAAATTCCGAAATCAATTACAAATACAAAAGGGTCTTTTACAAATACAAAAGGGTCTTTTTTGATTGGATGGGAATGTTTTTTGATTGGATGGGAATGAATGAAAAAATCTTAATGTTAAATCGATTCACATCGACTCCGAAAGTTGTTTTCTTTCCAGAGTTTGTGATACTTTATGATAAATATAAAAAGAAACCTTGGTTTATCCCAAGCAAATTACTTCTTTTTAATTTGAATATAAATCCAAATTTTAGTGAAAATAAAAATATCAATGTAAAGGAAGAAGAGGATGAGGATGTAAAGGAAGAAGAGGATGAGTATTTTTTTGGAAAGCAAGTTGGAAAGCAAGAAAACGATGAGGATTTTTTAAATTTTAGCCCATCAAATTCAAAACAATATTTTAAATTAAAGAATCAAAACAATATTGAAGAATCTTTTTTACAACCGATCCGAAAACTAAGAATCGTCCTTAAAGGAGATTTTCCCTTGCAATTACAATGGAATGGACGTGTGAATAAATTGAATCAAAAAATGATAGATAATATCCCGGCATACGGTCTCCTGCTTAACCTGATAAAAGTAAGAAAAATTGTTCTATCCAATATTAAAAGGAAAGAAATGAATCTGGATATAATGATTGAGCGTTTGGATCTTACAGAATTAATCAAAAATAGAATATTAATTATGGAACGTACCCGTCTATCTGTAAAAAATGACGGACAGTTTTTTATGTATCAAATCATAGGTATTTCATTGGTTCATAAAAATAAGCATCAAAGTAATCAAAGATACCGAAAACCAAAAAATGTTACTAAGAATAATTTTGATGAATCCATTCCAAGACATAAAAGAAAAACTCTAAATAGAGACAAAAAGATTGATGATTTGCTTGTTCCTGAAAAAATTTTATCGTCTAGACGTCGTAGAGAATTGAGAATTCTAATTTCTTTCAATTTGAATTTAACGACTAGGAATGGTGTGCATAGAAATACAGTATTTTGCAAGGAAAACAAGATAAAAAACTGGAGTCAATTTTTGGATGAAAGTAAACATTTTGACAGAAAAAAAAATGAATTAATGAAATTAAAGTTCTTTTTTTGGCCTAATTATCGATTAGAAGATTTAGCTTGTATGAATCGCTATTGGTTTGATACCAATAATGGGAGCCGCTTGAGTATGTTAAGGATATATATGTATCCATGATTTAAAATTTTGAGTTTCCTATATATTATCTTGTTCTATCAATCATATTTTTCATTTTTTCTTCTGTCCGGCATCTGTATATATTGATGTTATATGCAAGCAACCAGATGGACATATGCGCTGTCTTACACCCCAGTCTAGTATACTGCAATACTAAGCAAATGACGTAGGAAATGGCGTATCCATTAAAGCTATAAATTAATCAACAGAATCCTCGTAGTAAACTATTTGGTAGCGTCTTTTTCTATCACTATCCAAATTAACTCCAAAATCGGATTGATTAATCTTAATTGATAAAATCCGGAGTCTATAAATAAATTATGATTATTGTGTATACTACATTAAAATTTCTGACATTATTATTACTGATCAATAAAATAAATATCTGTAAAAAGGGGAGTGTGAAATTCTTTTATGGTAAAAAATTCATTTATTTCAATTATTTTGCAAGAACAAGAAGAAAACAAAGAAAACAGAGGATCTGTTGAATTTCAAGTAGTTAGTTTCACCAATAAGATACGGAGACTTACTTCACATTTGGAATTGCACAAAAAAGACTATTTATCTCAGAGAGGTCTGCGGAAAATTCTGGGAAAACGTCAACGGTTGCTGGCTTATTTATCAAAAAAAAATAGAGCGCGTTATAAAGAATTAATAGGACAGTTGGATATTCGAGAGAGAAAAACTCGTTAATTTGAAGAGTTAGTTTGAATTATTCGCTTAAAGTTTGATGAACTTCTTTTCGCTTTCAGCAATTCATGGAAGAATGAATCAGGAAAAACCTATGACTGTACCATCTACAAGAAAAGACTTCATGATAGTCAATATGGGACCTCACCACCCATCAATGCATGGTGTTCTTCGACTCATTGTTACTCTAGATGGTGAAGATGTTATTGACTGTGAACCAATATTGGGTTATTTACACAGAGGTATGGAAAAAATTGCGGAAAATCGAACAATTATACAATATTTGCCTTATGTAACGCGTTGGGATTATTTAGCTACTATGTTCACAGAAGCAATAACTGTAAATGCGCCAGAGCAATTAGGCAATATTCAAGTGCCTAAAAGGGCCAGTTATATCAGAGTCATTATGTTGGAGTTAAGTCGGATAGCTTCACATTTGTTATGGCTCGGCCCTTTTATGGCAGATATTGGGGCACAGACTCCTTTCTTCTATATTTTTCGAGAAAGAGAATTGATATATGACCTATTCGAAGCTGCCACCGGTATGCGAATGATGCACAATTTTTTTCGTATTGGAGGAGTCACTGCTGATTTACCTCATGGCTGGATAGATAAATGTTTGGATTTTTGCGATTATTTTTTAACAGGAATTGCTGAATATCAAAAGCTTATTACACGGAATCCCATTTTTTTAGAACGAGTTGAAGGAGTAGGCATTATTGGTGGAGAGGAAGCAATAAATTGGGGTTTGTCGGGACCAATGTTACGAGCTTCCGGAATACAATGGGATCTTCGTAAAGTTGATCATTATGAGTGTTACGACGAATTTGATTGGGAAGTCCAATGGCAAAAAGAGGGGGATTCATTAGCTCGTTATTTAGTACGAATCAGTGAAATGACAGAATCCATAAAAATTATTCAACAGGCTCTAGAAGGAATTCCGGGAGGGCCCTATGAAAATTTAGAAATCCGTCGCTTTGATAGAGTAAAAGATAATGTATGGAATGAGTTTGACTATCGATTCATTAGTAAAAAACCCTCTCCAACTTTTGAATTGTCGAAGCAAGAACTTTATGCGAGAGTCGAAGCACCAAAGGGAGAATTGGGAATTTTTCTGATAGGAGATAAGGGTGTTTTTCCTTGGCGATATAAAATTCGCCCACCGGGGTTTATTAATTTGCAAATTCTTCCTCAGTTAGTTAAAAGAATGAAATTGGCTGATATTATGACGATACTAGGTAGTATAGATATCATTATGGGAGAAGTTGATCGTTAAAATGATAATTGATCCAACAGAAGTACAAGCTATCAATTCTTTTTCTAGATTGGAATCCTTAAAAGAGGTCTATGGGATCATATGGATGCTTATCCCTGTTTTTACTCCTATATTAGGAATCATAATAGGTGTACTAGTAATTGTTTGGTTAGAAAGAGAAATCTCTGCGGGTATACAACAACGTATTGGCCCTGAATACGCAGGACCTTTGGGAATTCTTCAAGCTCTAGCAGATGGTACCAAATTACTTTTCAAAGAGAATCTTCTTCCATCTAGAGGAGATACTCGTTTATTCAGTATTGGACCATCTATAGCAGTCATATCAATTTTATTAAGTTATTTAGTAATTCCTTTTGGTTATCACCTTGTTCTAGCCGATCTCAGTATCGGTGTTTTTTTATGGATTGCTATTTCAAGTATTGCTCCTATCGGCCTTCTTATGTCAGGATATGGCTCAAATAATAAATATTCTTTTTTAGGTGGTCTACGAGCTGCTGCTCA